TCAAGATGATAAATAGAACTGGAGGAGCTTGCCAGGATGACTTGGTAAGCAAGCAACCTGTTATGTAGGCGCCCACTCCCAGTTCGTTCTCTTCTTTCTTTTGTCACGAGAAGAATGACAGGTAGTTCGCTGGGCCTGTCTTTTTATCCCAGAGGTGCTGGTTCAATTCAAGCTTGTGAATCAAAGGGGAGGCGCACCGAGCCAGAAAGCATAGATTTCCAGGTCTATCTATTAGACAGACGTTCTTTCACCGATGCGAGTGCCGAGTTGTTTCGAGTATCATCATCCGATCCTCGCTCAGCTCCAGCTTCACAGGTCGGATATGTAGGCAAATTTCCGGGAGAAAACATTGATTCGGTCAACTGTACATCAAGGATAGACTTTCCAGCCCATGTGTGTAGCATCTGAGTTTTCCTGCACTATAACGGTCCGTATACAAAAATGACTCAAACTCTCCACTCCAGTATTGACGGTTCCCCGTCCAGAGTTTCACAAACGTCAAAGATCCTCAGGAAGGAACGACTCCATATAAAGAGACGCGCAACGACGCTGGATACTCATCAAAGTCAATTGATCCCGCGGGGACGGAAAGCAAAATAGGGCAGGAGTCGTCAAAGACAGTGAAATTCGATCGACGCCGATCGTCGGTTGACCGTCTCTCCGGCCCCGTTTCGGTGCACCACTATTAGAGAGGAGAGCTCACTGGGCCCGCCGCTTTCTCAATCTCAAATGGAAACTGTCAAAGATTAGCGTAGTTCACGATTCAGATTATCTATTTCTTTCAGGATTGATTTTCGTTGATCGGATCGAGCACATAGGGTGCGAACCCGAAGTCAATTCATTCTCTTTGGCTTCAGTCAATCTGAATCAAGACAGCTGACCGAGTCGAAACCTACTGCTCAAGTCTGACGAATGAAGTGAATGAGCTGGTCAAGTCGAGATCAATCAACTGGGATCGGATCGCCACACCCGGCTTTCTGGTAAAAAAGCAAAAGAGTCGACCTGACCTTGAGACAGATAGAGTTTGAACACAAAGGCCTTGACTCGCCTATCCGAATCCTCTACTTTCCTTGTTCGTTCACCTGCCCGGTCTGGTTCACCTTACCCGCTGGCTTGGACGAGTACAGTTCACTGATTTGAATCACTTCAACTACCGTAGTACTTCAACCCTTTCCGTAGTCTGACTCGTCATAGTACAGATCCCACGCATCAAATTCTTACTGACTTGAACTTACTCACATGGCAATTAGGATCTCAAGCGCGCAACATGGTTCTTCTTATTCTTCAATTAAGCTATTCACTCAGCAGACGATCAGGCGAGATGCTAATTGGAGAAGGACTGACCGGACCTGCCTTCCCGGAAAGCACGAGCATCAAGATTCGTAGTGTTCGTTCGGTTTGAACTCGGGAAAGCATATTGGAAATGCGTCAACTACTGACTAGCTATCTGACAGTAGTGAAGATATGCGAAAGATAGCCTCTATTCTGTGTCTTGAATCACAGAGGAAGGACAAGGGACAAGAACTCACACAACTGGAAATGCGTCAACTACTGACTAGCTATCTGACAGTAGTGAAGATATGCGAAAGAGGGAGAATGCGCGGAATCGGATATTGCTGTAGTTGATGAAACAGCTGTAGTGAAAGGCTAGTTAGGTACCGCACGCAGGTAGAGCATATGGAAATCCAACATTTCGGAGAACCACTTGACATTGGCACCTTGGCCAGGTGGATCCGTCCCACTCTCCGGACCTCACCTCTGCTTTTTTGGAGTACGGGATGACTCGGATGGGCAGATAGAACAGAACCTGTCAGTTACGCCTTTAGGGGACGGTGCCTTAGCTGGTTCCCGATCCTCCTTTCATAAGTGGTGATGTAGGCGGATTGGTAGGGCTTCACATTCTTCGTGTTTGGAGTAGGTGAACTGGGAAAAGAAAGAGAAAGGGTGATGCTTGTTAAACTAAGCTGCGTGTGGGGCCGCCACGTATAGCTGTAGTTTATGCTGTAGCATCGGTTATTGCTCAGGTTACGAATGACCCAATCTATGGCAACCACCCCTACGTCATGGAGATGCGCACCTAGGAAAGACGGATGAAAGAGAACCAACCTGCCCTGAGAGATTGGCATTGGCCTGTGGGTCCGCTGCGGTAGAAGGCCTTTGCTGGCGTCCGATCCGTTTCATCGGGGTCAAGCTATCGTCCGAGGTTCCCATCATATGGATATGGAAGGGGGGGATGGTCAGACCTTACCGAGTGTGCATCATAGGTGATGGGCCAGGCAGCAATGCTAGGTCCGAGGGAGAGACCAGTAGGTTTGGAAAGCCTGTCGATCCATCCTGATTAACTGACGCTATTTCTGACGTCAGAGAGGACTGAGATCGGAGAGGAGCAGCTCTTTTCTTTTTCACAGAAAGCAGTGATGAATGGGACGGAGCTGCTACACTGAAGCTGGAGCTGCTTTATGTATTGGAGCAGAGGTGGCAGTTCAGACAGCTGCAGGAGCAGGACCAGCAACTAGGGTTGTTCACAGAGCAGCCGTCTTTCCCTCTCTCGCGGAGAAGACTGGTTACATGTCCGATCCGGTAGGGCGACAGATTAGGCTGAGTTCGGGTATTGAACTGACTCAGAAACGGGTGGCAACTTGCCCGATAATCAAAGTAGCCCGAGTTCAAGAGTGATTGTTTGAGTAGCTAAGGAGTGATAGTTGTAGCTAGGAGTTGCTAGCAGCTATGAGTTCCGAGTTGACGAGATCAATCAAATCAGTCCCTTTGTGGGACTGGTGACACCTGTACCACACTCTATGGCACACACCCCAAGTTGTAGTAGACGAAGATGGTCACCTGGCAGACAAACCTGAACCTTAGAAAGTAGCCGGCAGAGACGCTACGGGAGAACCGCCTAGGATGGCGTCAGAGACTCGATCATCTCTTTCTTCAATGTGGGTTTGTTGGGTTAAGACAGGAAAAGAAGCTTGGGCACCTGCTCCAATAAAGCTCAGAGGACTAGCTACGGTGTGGGCACCAGATCCACCGCTGAAAGCTAGCTTTCAGACCCGTGCCCTTTGCATAAGAGCTTCCATCCTCGAGTCATAATACGTTGTACTATTCAGGCATGGCATTGAACGACTCATTCTTTGATGAATTTGCGGGTGAACTGTGGTATATACGGTTGGTTCTTCCCAGTTCAGTTTGGCCCATTCCGGGTGCAGCAGAGTCAACATCTTATGAAGAACCGGATCTCCTACTGAAAAGCGGCGCTCCATTTCCTTTTTTCTTTGTTGGATTCTGGTAAATCCAATGCTGATATCTATATCTGGGCATGGTGGGCCGCTCGGAGCCCCTTCTTCTGACGCAATTCGAGCTGGGCGTCACGCTCTCTATGCCGTTCCTCCTCGGGAAGCTCTCCCTGTAGGGAAAAAGGTGGATGAGTGAAGTGACCGAGAGCAGAGAACGTCCTTGAGGGTCGTTCCTCTTTTGGTTTTCTGGTCTTCTTCGTTGAGTGGATCCTTGCGTCAAGTGGAACGGCTATCGGTCTTTCTTTTCTTTCATCCAATCAACCCTGATGTTCATCCAAGTGTGTGTGAGACCTATCGGTCTACCTTCTTTGTGGTTTTCACTCATGTTGATGATCATCAATCTGTATTCATCTGTATGATATGACTTGGCTCGATTGGACACCTCTTCATACTACTTCATACTATACATATACACTTTCAATGTTATATCACAGAAGTGTCAAAGATACATACGCTGGAAGGATGATTACAGAAGACATCGGAAGTAGCTGTAGCTTTTTTCATTCACGTCATGGCTGCCGTCTTGTACGGATGTCATGTCAGGTCTTTGACCTATTGTATCTTGAATGGGTTCCTTTTTGGACCTGGTTTCTTGTTTATGACCGAGTCCGTTCCTTAGCTCCCTGCTCCCGTCAGAATGGTGACTGGGGCGGTCAGCTACATCGCGATACATAGCACTCACCATCTTCATAAGGAGCCCAGAGGTATCGGCGAGCTAAGCTACTCAGATTCAATCGAAACATCCGTGTTCAGCCATCACTTGACGCATTATTTAACTGAAAGCCTCTCAAAGGGGTTCTCTCTTTCTCCGGATATACCTTCTTCCAATCTATCTCTTAGAGTATGCACGGGACTAAAGTGAAAGTAACGGAGAGAACAGAGAGAAAGCAACAAGATAGCGCGTCATAGAAAGCCGACAAGAGAGGTCAACCGAGCCGAGCCAAGAGAGAGATAGCAGGTTCTTAACCAAGACAACAAGAGCGACAAAAGACTATAGCGAGGATACTACTTATAGACTGAGAAACCGAAAGAGATCTTTCTTTCAATATGCGACAACACGCACGACTCCCTCTGACAGCTCAGACAGCTATTACAGCTACTACAGCAATGACTCCTGACAACTATGACTCAAATATTCATGGAACTGACCACTAAGAATTTGAGAGAGTGAAGAAGAAAGATTGACTAACTGTTCAACATGGAACTGACCACTAAGAAAGAATCTGCCCTGCTGTAATAAAGGCTCTCGCATTCCTCTCTGACGGGTGCTTCCTCACTCTTTCCTGCTCCACACTAGTCGTCTTTTCCACTGATCCGGGGCTAACACTCTCTTTTTCAGAGACTTCCTTTACCTTTAGGTATACTACTTAGAAAGCTAGTCTTCCGTCAAGCTTATGGAGCTCCGCCAACAGGAGATTCGTGCACAACAGCATATTCTATGTCTTTGGGTATATTTGATACAGGGGCAAAAGCGGATGAAATAGCTGCTGATTGACGAGCAAGTGACATCCATATCCAATCCTCCAGAAGTTATGCTCAACAGGAAAGTCAGAAGAAGTGCCACAGCTCTTTGAACAGCAAATGAAATACCAATTTCTTGCAGCAGATAGGCATGAAGTTAGCGGATACGAGAGCAGGACCATCAACAGTTAAGTCATTAGTCCCAGAGCCTATTCTTTCAATTGTGCAATCAGTTCTCCCACTTGGCTCAATAGCCGGAGATGAAATAGCGAAGGTTACGTTCACATTTCGTCAATCCATCAGATCCGGCATCATACCTAAACAGGAGAGAGCCAAGCATATTAAGTAAGCGTCGCAGAGCAGTGGATGATTGAACAATTACCCAAAAACTCGAGCAAGGGTAGCACCGGTTACTGATTACCTGACTGAACCACCAGGAGTTTCTTCTATGCCATCAATGCCATTCTCTGTCCATCAATCCGATTCCATTAATCAATCTACATCTTTTTCCCGTCGTTGCTCTTCGCCTTACCGACATATACACCGGCAAAAATCACTCTACCAACGGTTATTGCCAACAGTTCCTACGTTCACAGCTCTTCTTTTTCCAACAGCTAGGCCATCCAAGGGGAAGGATGACAGCCCTAGCCCTGCAAACTCTGATGATGATTCAATTGCTTACACCGGCTACTGGTTGAGCTGCTACGAAAGCTTTTCCACTGATCCGGGGCTAACACTCTCTTTTTCAGAGACTTCCTTTATCCTTTACCTTTAGTTTATTACATTACAGCAGGGCAGATTCTTTCTTAGTGGTCAGTTCCATGTTGAACAGTTAGTCAATCTTTCTTCTTCACTCTCTCAATTAGTCAATCTTTCTTCTTCACTCTCAAAAAAGAGCTGACTCTCTTCCGAAACACCGGATACGGTTAGAACTAATTGACGCACAACCTCTTCTGTAAGAATCCATTCTTCTTCAACTGAAAAAAGACTTTCAGCGTCCCACAGCTGATGATTTCTTTCATCTGCACCTTCCACCAGGAGCGGATTAGGATGCAACTTTGATATTCTTTGGCAGATTACTTGCCCCAGGAATGCTTGCTGTCAGCAGTTAAGGGAAAAAGGGAAGGTTACGAAGGTCATCCTACTACAGCACTCAGACTAATTCAGTCTAATTGGCGACTATTCCTAGTGCTACTCCTACAGCTTCCCTTACGCCTTAGTAATGTCTATATACCTTATTAAGTAAGGTTAAGGTCAGGCTTCATCCCACTTCATCCTACCAACTATACTGATATAAAGCCGTTCTATCAAAATGAAAGACAACTAGAAAGCAAGAAAACGATAGCGATCGGTTTGGGAGCGTCACGGGGGGGAGGAAATCTGTCTTTCAAGGACCCGGCTTCGTGGACGAGAAAAGAAGAGAATCAAGGGCATGCCCGACCCGAGCTACTAGGCCAGGGCCTGAGGAGAGGAACTATTGAAAGCAAGGACTCAGACTTGAGACCGATTCAAAGATATAGGAATGAATGAATCCAATGTCATCTATACCGGGGCTGTCATAATTCTTTTTGATAAAGGACAAAGCACTCGCAATATACGCGATGCTTTGCATTAAGCGCTCGCAAGTCAGCACGCGATGCTTTGCATTAAGCGCTCGCAAGTCAGCACGCGATGCTTGACATTAAGCGCTCGCAAGTCAGCACGCGATGCTTTACACAAAGCGCTCGCAAGAGTGCTCGCGACGTTGAGCTTTGCTCGCGACGTTGAGCTTTGCTCGCGACGTTGAGCTTTGCTCGCGACGTTGAGCTTTGCTCGCGACCCTCCCTCCCGACCCTTCCGAATAACTGGCTAAAAGCACAGCAAAAACTGGAGATCCACCAGTCACACATGGCTAAGGCAGTCAACTCGGATGCCCAGTGGTGACTCGTCCTTTCCATACGCTCGCTAATCTTCTTCTTCCTTACGAAAGAGAAAGTTGTACGTCCTTTCAGTGATCGATTAAAAAACGTGCGTCTCGTCCTCTTTCTTCTCTGCTTCTTGTTCTGCATCTGTCCCTTAGCCAACCGACAAGTCCTGCACCCTATCACGAACTTCTCAACATCTGATCTCATCCCTGGCCAGTGGTCATCAGCTCGACCGTTTTGTCTCGTCCGACATGACCACCCCGCGGAGCCCCCCCTCTCTGTGGCTGTGTAATGCTTTCTTTCCGGTCCCTCGCTCATGCCCGGCCCACCTAGCCTGGTTGTTCGATAGGGCTGCTCGACGAAAAGTACACGATCACACAACAACTTTCCAAATCGTGATAATGACCAACATTAGTATAAGAACTTAAAGGCTTTTCAATCCCCGAAAGCTTACTGTAGAAATTCTTCCAAAAGACCTCAATAATAGCTGAACGGTCTCTATACACAAAACTGCAAAAAATGCCTCGACGCCTTAGACATGATGATTGTCAGTTATCTTTCTCATTTTGCTTTTACCAACTGGGCTTTTGCACTAGGCTACATGTGGATAGCTTTGCAGCAAGTCACATATTACAGAATCGTGCAATGAGTTGGTAGAGGGCTTTTCTTTTTTAACAAAGCCGTCAGTACAATATCATGTCTATTAAAACGTTGGCGCGGCAATACCTCACCACCACCGCGCCGGGCTCCACCCCTGTTCCGAAAGACTTGATAAAGATCCACAAAATGATGCCATCCCAACCAGCTGTTTTTGGTGACAGTCTTCGCCACAAAAAGGGGCGATTGGAAACTTTCCAAATCGTGATAATGACCAACATTAGTATAAGAACTTAAAGGCTTTTCAATCCCCGAAAAGTGCCTCTGATCGATAAAGAATCTCTTCCGAACGACCAAGTCAGAATGAAAAAACGATGTTTCCTTGGCCGTGTGGAACATGGATTAGCATTATGTCATTCTTACAAGTGATCCCCCATGAAGGACTGGAAGAAGTGCTATATGAGGACTTCGAGATCAGATATAGAATGTTTCTTTCCATTCCTCGTGAGCCACTGATTTCTCCGAAACAAGAGAGAAAAGTCTTCCTTTTTTTGCCCATTAAGTCGACGGCGTTACACCATTGGGATACTTCGAATAAACAGGAGTACATATAGGATACACCGGTGCTCAAACCTTTTCTCGAGATATCTTCCAAACTGTTGGGGTCGTTGCTCCGGACGTTGTTCCCTCTTCGTTGGTGTGAAAGAAGTTGGTTCCGTAGTTTTAGAATTCTGCTGATCCCAAGTATTCCATCTCCATCATTGCATAGGGGAATATAAAAAGTAAAGAGGAGAAGGCATGACCAGAAGAATTGTGTGAAATAAGTGAATTTATCCAGTTGAGGCATGTTGGATTGAGAAAAAAGGATTCCCTCCATAACAGAGATAGATCAAGCTATTCCCTGAATGAAAAAAGACTGACTTGTTGGAAGTAGCCTGTAAGAGTAGTGATAGTTCACTGTGGTTGGTTCTTTTCTTCCTTCGTTTACCAACGGAAAGCATGGGAGAAACTACTTATCTGTCCTCATCCGCTCGCCTACGGCTCGCTAACTGCCTTCTTTCTTTCTTTCCAAGCAGCAGCGAGTTACGCCAACGAGCCTACCCTTGCGGAGCAAGTTATCCACTACGAGTGCAGCCTACGCCTACCCACCTTCTTTTTTCACCCCCTTGACCCCCCGTATTGGTCGCTCGGCCGTGGGACGGATGCCTTGCTCCCTTTTTCTTAGCGCCTGACGGTTGGAGGGGCGACCGACTGGTTGGATCAGCTTATCACCCTGACACACGCTCGTCCAGCGCAGCGGCCGGCCCACCGGCGCCAACTTCACTTCTTCATTGGGACAAAAATACCAATGAATCTATACGAGGAGCGCGTCTGTTCCATGAAGGAGAACCAACCGGACGGACGAGGGCCAGCCAACCAAATAAGAGAGAGAATGACAGCAGAGGCTGGCTTCCAGACGTAGGCATCACCAGTGGCCTTTATCCAGTTTCTCGATCTCCTTGATGAGATCTCGCCAGATGCGACTATTGGGGTCCCGCACTAACGATGTATTTCAAAGCTTTCAGCCTTGCGGTCGGCTCTTTGTCCCATATCTCGCTTAGATAGATATCAACCCCTCGCCTGACGTCCTCCGGATCACTGATTTTCATCCCCCGACGCTCAAGGACGTCGCGGGCCTTGTTGACGATCAGTTCCACCTGCTGTTCACACCTTGTGAAATGTCTATCTACACGCTTATACTCCTTCGATGCCGTCAGGCGTCTTTCCTCGTCCTCCGTGAGCCCTGCGGGGGTTTCGTGGATGTTTGGGGGGGGGGTGATTTCGTCCTCTCCCCCCCTTTCGTACTCGGCTATAACGCCTTCGTCGAAAGATGTCCACCCACTACTACTCCCCTCTATCTGGCTGCTCTCCCCCCTTGCGGAGTTGGATGCGACAGAAGCCACCGACTCATCCTCCATCGCAAAGACCATATGATCTACAGAAACATAATAAGAAATATCAAAGAAAATGATCATGACAACTCTTTTTGAGTAATTTCAAGTATCCATTCGTTTTTGTTTGAAAGAAAGGACTAGGCTAAGAGAAATCCGCTATACTAACAACTAACAAAAAGACACTAAAAAAGAAAAAAGGTTCGGACCAAACAGAAGGGTCGGGAGCAAAGCTCAACAGAAGGGAGCAAAGCTAAACAGAAGGGAGCAAAGCTCAACAGAAGGGTCGCGAGCAAAGCTCAACGTCGCGAGCAAAGCTCAACGTCGCGAGCAAAGCTCAACGTCGCGAGCAAAGCTCAACGTCGCGAGCACTCTTGCGAGCGCTTTGTGTAAAGCATCGCGTGCTGACTTGCGAGCGCTTAATGCAAAGCATCGCGTGCTGACTTGCGAGCGCTTAATGCAAAGCATCGCGTATATTGCGAGTGCTTTGACTTGCGAGCGCTTGAACTTAATGCAAAGCATCGCGTGCTGACTTGCGAGCGCTTGAACTTAATGCAAAGCATCGCGTGCTGACTTGCGAGCGCTTAATGCAAAGCATCGCGTGCTGACTTGCGAGCGCTTAATGCAAAGCATCGCGTATATTGCGAGTGCTTTGACTTGCGAGCGCTTTCACTTAATGCAAAGCCTCGCGTATATTGCGAGTGCTTTGACTTGCGAGCGCTTGAACTTAATGCAAAGCCCAAATGAGCAAAGCTCTCTTGCGTGCGAGTGCTTTGAGTGATAGAGTGCTTTGACTTGCGTGCGAGTGCTTTGACCTCAGCCCGAGGACAATCTTTAAAATACACAGACAGAAAGACCCGTTTTTCTTTTCTTTGCTGATTCCTAAAAATGCCATTTGCCATGTTGCACTAAGTTACTTACGGATGTATGCATGCGGTCCGGGAACACTTTGGGGTGAACACCCATCCGAACAAGTAGGGTCAATAGTTCAGCATTTAGGCCGTAACATAAGGCAACAAACAAATCTTTCACCCTACAAGTGCTCTCCGAACCGAGCTAGGTAGTCTCCTATCACTAGGCTCACCAACCAACCTGGACTTTGATTCTTATTATTCCTACCATGTTCTATATATCCAAACCATAAAGATGGATTGTTTCCAGCCTTCCTTCCCACATGACATAAGCGCTCTTGAGTGGGGTGGGCCATCATTCGCCAGGTCTTGGAGTGCCCGTCGTACCACGTGGTTGGGGTGAGACTCGACTTTTCGGATCTGGCACCTGCGCCCGGCCCGGTCCGCCAGCTCTTAGTGGCTCTATGTCCGGTCGTGCGTGGTATGTTCGCGATTCGTACAAATGGAACGCATCGCTCCTACGACCTTGACGGGCTTTTTTTCTTGGGTCGGGATGGCGTGGCGATAGGCTTCGCTTCGTAGACTGGCTTCCCAGCCGTTGCAAACACTGAGCGAGAACGGTCAGGGGCGCACACACAAACAATGTCGTTGCGTTGCGCGGGGAAAACACAGCCGTCCGGCCCGCCCTACCGGATTAGGTATGCGAAGGCCTTTCCTTCGAAGGGAGACCCTGATTCTGAAAGAAAGAGCTATGCTATTGACCGTGCCGTTATCTATGCCCACAAAGAACTTAATGAATCGAACGGCCCTTCGACCTTCGTTTGATTTCGACGGCCGGCATAGATCTCATGAGACCCGCCCACTCTGACTACGAAAAAAGCCCTGCCCTTTTCCTTCGCTACTAGGATCCTTCCACCACCACTATTCAGTCAGGCGGCGGCGCCGGACGTCTAATTTCTCGTGTAATGTGCAACGTCCATCAATGATGGTTAATTAATGTCCATTGATTTAGACTCCTTCTCCCTCGAATCGAGTTTCACCATCGGAATTCGACTCACTCTCGTATGGCTCGCCCTCGAGCCCTGGGCAGGTCGGCCGGGTCTTTCCTTGTTGTTTTGTTCTGTTCCCGCCACGAGAAAGACGCGCGGAAGAGGTATGCCCAGCGCATGGAGGATCCGTTTAGAGTGTCCGTTGTATCGGTAGGGAACAGTACGATCTTTTCCCCTATGGAAGAAAGAAAGAGGTCAGTGCTACGGCCCCCTATTGTTTGATCCAATATTGACCGGGGACGAGCCCCGAATTCTTGGTTTGACCTAGCGGTCCTTGCTTTTTTTTTCATAAAGCTGTCAAGTTACGCCTTCTTGACTCCACAGGGCCAATTTCTCGTACTTGCGCCGTGTGCCCCCTTTCGTCGAGTGTCCCGCCCGGTTCACTCACAGGGCTGTTGGCCTACCAAGCACTTGCCCGCTGCTCCTGCCGGCCGCTTGGCGGGCTCCGCGCTCGTTATCCTGACTGTTCTCTCCGCTGGGGCCCCCTCCCATTGCTCTAGCCATAAGCGTTGGCAGCTCCAGCTCGCACCCGCAGGGGCCCGCCCTGCGAGGCCAGAGTGGGCTCCGCGGTCAGCCCCCCTCCCTCTTCATTCATTCGAATTACGTGGCGGGGTCTCTCGCTTTTTTTGCCAGCCAGATCGTCAGAGATACTACGAGTCCTCCGTCCCAGATTCCCTCGCCGCGGCCATCTGGTTCACCGGTACTACCAAAAACTCTCTTTCGTCCGTTACGGATGTCAGTCAGATCTCGGACCACGAAACGAAGACCCCGGTCGTGCTTCTGGTTTCCATTCCCAAACTCATATTGGAGGCGCAAGCCCCCTCGTGCTCCGCCATAAGAACTTGGAGTCCGTATCATGGTTCAGGTAAGATAACGCTGTGATTCTTGCTCAAAAAACGGACCGAACGCGTTCGAGTTATTGGCTCGTCCGACCCGGCAGCATTCATGAGTCGCTCGTTCAACTGTCCCTCGGAGACACGGTCGAGAAGTGCCATGCATGGTCGCCCCCCGTCCTTTCTTTCTCTCGGTCCCACCCCAATCCCTAAAGAAATGGATAAAAAAAGGGGGGGGACTTCTGCAACGGGCTATGCCACCCATTACTTATGAGGGAAGTCGCATCCGTCCCATCGCAAGCACCTACAATGTCGTGATCACACTGGTTGACTCTTTCTTTTTTGGTAGTTCAACGGACGGTCGCCCCTCCAACAATCAAAGGTAGAAATATTGGAACTTCTCTGCCGTTTGGGTCGGAGAATTTATGGAGGAAATCGGGTTTGCAATTTCCGGAAACCGCACGATTATATAGCCAAAGGGAATAGGCCGCGCCTAAAATCATCCCAAGCGCTGCTAATGTGGCTACTAAGCTATTTCTTTGGAAAGCTCCTACTGAGATGGGAAATTCCCCGATAAAGCTGCTAGTACCAGGTGAACTCATATTGGCCAAAGTGGAAGATAAGGAAATGGTAGGGAGATTCGGCATGGTGCTCATTGAACCTCCGTAATATCTAACAAGTCGAGTCTTATGTCGGTCATATAGAACACCAACACATAGAAAAAGGGCTGAAGGAACCGGTCCATGACTTGACATCGGTAGAATGCTACCTCCAATTCCCTGTATGTTCGATAGAGCCAAATATTCCCTCCCCCCCCAACGGAGTACGCCGATTACCCCCCGAACCGTACAAGATAGTTACCACCTATCATACGGCTTTCTAACTCCACTTCTTTTTCTGGTCGTTCCGCTCCTTCGGATCGATGGTAGTATCAGAGAGAAAACCAAGATTTTTGACCTACCTGCTTTCTACCCACATTATCTCCCTGGGTCTGGAGTCTCACTCACATCGTGGACCCCCACCCCAACCAACTCTATCTTCCTTATCAGTGAACCGGAGCATAGTGCATAGGTACTCTTCTATGCAGCGGGGACGAGACGACGTGACATACTACGATCACGTACAGAAGTGCGTGCTGCCCTTCGGCTCGGAAAGAGATATGGAACCTCTCCACAGCTCCCGTTCCTTGTTGGGGTCCTATCGGGATAGGTAGGCCCAAGCTTTCCCCCCCCCCCCCGACCGAGCACACGTAGTTCCCCACGGCTGACAAACAAATAGGGGTGTCAGCCGTCAAAGAAAGGCACCGGCCCCCCTTCCCCCACCGGGATTTCGCTTTCCTTATCTACGCGCGCACTGAGTCAGCACTGGCGAAAACTAAGAGGTCGGCTTTACAGAAGAAGAAGGGGCGGGGGCCCCCTTTTTTCGGGATGTGTTTCCCCAGCGGCCGGCCAGTGGCGGCAGAAAACGAACTCGGGTGGTTCGGTTCGCGTTTTCTTTTTCATTCTTCAGAGAGCTTCTCATTCATTTATAGAAGCCCGCTTCCACGCCGGGGACGGGTAAAGCCCAGCGAAGCTGCAGCAGGGAGTCGGAGGAGATGAGGGCCCCCCCCGGGATCCATGGGTTGGACCACAGGCTACAGTCCTTCCACGACAGGAGAAGGGCAGCGTCCTCGTTGTCGGACCGGAACAAGAAACGGGAGCTAGTCGTTCCCACCTCCCCACCCTTGCTTAGCGTTCCACTTGTGATCCTGGATGCAGTGGAGGATTTGGATAAATGCGCCCGACCATCAGACCAATCGCCGAAAGCCTCGATAAAGAAGAAAGGAACCTCTTTCATGTGAACGGTTGTATCGATTTCGGGAAGAGGGGTAGTCTTGTGCGTAAGCATAGCGTAAGCATAGCATTTCTAGTCGACGTGCTATACACCACGTTGAGAAAGACCAACCTCCTATGCACCGTACCGGGTACCTCGAAAGGGAGGTGCTCCTTAGAATGCCACGGACGGCTGTCCGAAATGCAATGACGGGGTCAACTCGGAAAAGGATAGGATTGTGCGTGCCGGGCCCCTCGGGTGTCCATATTTTGGCCGAGTTCCCCGTACCTCCGGCTCCTATGTTACGCGGCCGTAATCTATTGTTACGTTCCACCTCGCCAGAAATCCAAGGTTCCACACGAGCTCCCGTTCTGCGGCGTGGTGGCAGGACCACTAGGGGATTGGCTCCGGGTGTAGGGTCAAATCTGCAGGGTCATGCAAATACATAGGCCCCTTCCCTTCTGCCGAGTTGTTCAGAAGGCGCTTTCCGTTCTACGGTCCCTCAGAGCGAAGGGTGTGGCAGGTAGTACGGGCCCTCTGACTTCCAGCGTTGTGCTGTGCGGCTCCCGCGAAGCGAATGAAGGGAAGCTCGAAGCTTGGAAAGCCGATTACCGCTAGGCTTATGTAGTGGTCGGCCTTATAAAGCTCGCTAAGCCCCCCCCTGACAGTGGTAGTCGGCATTCAACTTCTATAAGCGACTTGTCGAGCTTTCTAATGCTTTGCTTCTTGGTTTCGTAGTCTTTTTTGACCCTGCATTCCGTCTGCCTAGCCGCCCTACACCAAAGTCGATCTTTTAGGCAAAGCACAAAGCACGCACTCGCAAAGCGTGAAAAGCACTCTATCGCAAGTCAAAGCACTCGCACACTCAAAGCACTCTATCGCAAGAGAGCTTTGCTCATTTGGGCTTTGCATTAAGTTCAAGCGCTCGCAAGTCAAAGCACTCGCAATATACGCGAGGCTTTGCATTAAGTGAAAGCGCTCGCAAGTCAAAGCACTCTATCGCGATGCTTTGCATTAAGTGAAAGCGCTCGCAAGAGTGCTCGCGACGTTTCACTTTGCTCGTTTAGCTTTGCTCGTATCAAGTGGTTGCTCATCAATTGACGTGACGTGACGTGACGTGTAGCGAAGCGTTTGCTTTAGGAAGCTTCTACGACGAGTCGCTTCTCCCCTTCGCCACTCTCTCCTCTCTGGCTCCGAAAGCTCTTCGAGCTTCCGGGTGAGCTTACGCGGACTCTCCGCCTCTTTGATTGGTAGGCGGGCGCCCTACTTAAGCGACCCTACGGAAGATGAAAAAGGTAACCTTTCCATCGTGACGCTGTGGTTAGGCCGACTACTCTACTATAGGCTACTTCTAGCTTCTATAGTGGCCTGGGTGTAGCTGTAGTTAGTATTGGTACGGAATTCACGCTTCAAACAAAGGCGAGCAGTAGAAGCCCTTCGTAGGCCGTCAAGTGTAGTCTACTAAAAGAGACAAAAGGTTTGACGGCGAAGCTAGGGCTTTGTTCTTGGACACGAAGACTATTCAGTTCTCAGCGGTCCTTAGAGATGGAACGTCGACTTATCTTATTGGAGTTCCATCTAAGACAGCGCTGATAGCTTGTAGTGAACAGCCCCCCACGAAAGAGGTACTTAAGAAAGTAGTTAAGGCGAACAGCCCCCCGTTCTACTATGAGTTAGATGAGTGAGAGCGTACCGTCTGCTTGTTGCCAAACCAACCCAGTTCGCCGCCTTTTGAATCAACAAAGTAGGGCGAGCAGAGCGTACCCTTTGTTGTTGGGGCAACAAAATGGTAGGTCTGTGTTTGTTGTATTGTAGTCGGTCGGGGGAAGCTACCGCTTCTACGACTGCTCCGCTTCCTCGTCTTGCTTCTGGCAAAGCTTCTACTTGGTTGGCTTGCTTCTCTTCTCTCGCGCTTGTTTGCGCGAAGGCAAAGAAGATTTGAGTTTTCGCTGGGTCGCTTCCGTCAAAGCGAAAGATCTGATCCAACAGAAATCCCGCATATTGAGCGCGGCTACGGCTAGGTGATCATACCATATCATGCCATAACCTTTGATATTGGATAGAGAGATCCCCGTAGATCTAAAGATCGAATAGATGCTCATGGATCCATTGATTCACGAATCGATCCAAATTCTTCATTCTTCTTGTCTCTCTCAGCCCCCCGCCCCGAAGCTGACCCACGGCACAGCGCCCATTCGCTTCGCGCGGGAAGGCAACGAAGTGCCGTTCAAGAGACCGCAGCGGAGTGGAGCAGCCGCGACACGAAGTTCCTTACCGACGCTGGATCTCGCTGGTGCCACCTATAGGTAGGCGGCGGATGTGTGACGTTTGGAGTTGTCGTTCGTGCACCTGTCCCCAATGGAAGAATGAGTGATCCGTTCCCCTGCAGATCATGGCCTTACCACTCGGTCCCCGATGGCCAGCGGGGGATTCGGTATAGCAGCTCACGTTCGTTTGCGAAAGCGTTCCCCACGTGTGCTGGACACGTTTTTGCTGTAGGAAGTATGGTTCCGAAAGTGACTTCGGTTCGCCAGTTCAGGCTCAACTCCTCGCGGGACCTACAGGTCGGGCCGGGGCGGAGCGCTCTTTCTTTCTGTGTGGGACGATGCCGGGGAGAGAAGGGAATGCGTCGAGGCGGCGAACAACAACACAACCACATTTGTCTTCCCTCCATGAGATGAGCCCTTTGCATTGGACCGATGGATAAGAGAACAGAGCTGGCCCAAAAAGCGCTTGGGCGCTCTACGTACGATGTAGACTCGAACCATTTCTCTGTCTTATGGACAAGAAAAATCATTCTTCCCTATCGCACCATGGAGCACTATCTAATTCGATCTATCAGAACGGATCAGGCCATTTATCAATCCATCGCGTTCATCTCGCTTTTAGTGCATTTCCGCCACGCCAACATAGCCGCCATAAGAAGAAGCAGGCGAAGCAGCTAGAAGCGCTCGCTTCGCGCCCTTTCATTCTTCTTCCAGAATGGGGAATGGGAAAGCCAAAAGAAAGATTCGATTCAGACTTCGTGGAGCCGGTGCTGCTGCTGCCTGCGCGTAGGGCCGTCCCCCACTCCCGTCCCGGGGCGCAAAGGGGGTTTTTGTTGTTTTTGGAACAGACGGCAGTGTTTTGCTGACGCCTCGAATCAAGCGTTGCGACATGCTATGTTTTCTCCCCCATTACTAGTAGGTTGATGGGTCGCACGCCCGGCACACATGTTTTGGCCGGTCCAACACTCAAAATAGGTGACCTAACGGCCGCCGCCCGACTAGACATACCAATAGTCACCAGATTCATATGGGCTACAGGGGAGTGGGCAATGATCTTCTTAAGATCGATCTGTCTTGAAGTGGTCGAGGGAGTATATATTATAGCAATCGCGCTTGGAGTATAAATGAAAGGAGTGGAACGAAGTGTCGCTTCGGGAAACATGGGTATTGAAAATCTTAAAAACCCGTGGGTTCCCAATTTTGAAGGAATTCCTGCCAAGATGACGGATCCAGCCGTAGGTGCCTCTACATGAGCTTCGGGTGACCAAATATGAACTGGTACCATAGGCACTTTGACGGAGAAAGAAGCGAAAGAAGCAATCCATAGAAAGATTTGGCGCCGCTCACTAAATGATGTGGTTAATGAGATTGGTAAATCGGTGGTTCCTGTTTGGAGAAGAATCAACAGAATAGCTAATAGCATAAAAACGGATCCAAGTGAAGTATATAGGAAAAACTGATATGCTGCCTTGATCTTTCTTTGTCTCGAACCCCATACCCCT